CTATGAATCTTTGGTTTGGAATCAAAGAAAGATATTAATAAAAATAAAAAGGTATTTTAGGCTTGGAATAAACGAAACCTTTTTCCGCGGAGGAACGGAATAACAATCTATTCCTATAGAATATCTAGGAACAGGTATATTTAATCAGAAATATCGGCAAATTCTTATGGAGTCCAAAAAAAAGAAATAGAAAAAGGGGGTCAACGGGTCCAATTTCATCTCTATCGAATTTGAATATCAGAATAGTGGATAAAGTCATTATTCAATGCGTCAGGTCCACTTACTTTTTTTGTTGATTTCGAATATTTACAATGGATTTGATTGGCATAATGTAAAGTAGGGATATTTGTCGATTCAAGAGACGATTTCTTTAATATTTTATTGATGATAATTCGAATTTACTGAACAAATCTTCAACTTTCGAACTACTATACTATAATGTTAATATACTCTAATTGAGTAGAAGAATAACTTATTATTCTACTCAATTGGTTACTTTTTTATTCAAAAATATTAATAATATATCTATTCTCCCTTCATAAAATAAATATTATGACTGGAGTTTTATGAAAAAAGGGCCAAAGCCCCTTATCGGACTTGAACCGATGTCTTACGCCTTACCATGGCGTTACTCTACCGCTGAGTTAAAAGGGCCTATTTGAATTCATTCTTGAATGAGTTACTATGTGGATAAAATAGATCTATGTACATCGATTATATACATACGTACACGCAGTAGACTCATAGTGGTTAGTTAGTGGCTTATTCTTGTTGAATAAGAAATTTTAAATTGAATTTCCTTATCAAGTATAGAAAAATGCAATGAATTGCTTTTGTTGACTTGATTTTATTCCTGTCAGAAGTGAAATTCACTTGATTGATCCATGTACACCTACCAATTCAAGACAGATTCAAGCTATTTTCTAGAATCATAGATTTTACCTGTCCCTTGAATTAAATTCTTCTTATTCTAAATTCTTTTTTTTAGAGAAAAAATTTCACTACTTTCTTGATCCTTCTTACCGGATTTATCCTTTGTTAATTTCCTAGCTTAATATGAGATAGAGATAGGTATATCTTAACAATGAATGAATCAATGAATGAAAGTCGACGAAATGGAATTGAAACCCCCTTCTTTTTCTTTTATCACGGATAAATCACTCCTGGAAAGAATCCTATCTTTCGTATTCTTGCTATGTTTTTATTAGAATTTAATAGAATAATAGGCTTCTCTATCCATAAATTCGAAATATTGAATCTGTCTATTAATTTTTCTATATGACAATTAGACTCGAAGCAATATTATTTGATTTTCTCTAATCAGATATATGATACGGTCGACTTGACAATGCTTCTATCTTTCTGTTACATTTAACATAATATTATTTTTTAAGATAATATTTTTCTTCATCTTAGTAGTAGTTAATTTCACTAAGTATCCTATTTTCTTCACAGTTTTTGGAACTTCAAAGGACTCTTATTCAATGAAAAAAAAATTGATTTATCAGAATTCTGCTTATCAGACTCAATCAAGTAACAATAATTGCACTTTATTTTAATTAAGTGCCATTCATACCGCCACACTCGCTAATTTCTTTACAACGGTTCTCTTCCTTCATTTTTCGAGTTACAAAAAACCTATTAAATCGAGGGGGATACAAGAACAATAATCTCCGAGAGTTTTGAGAATTGTGGTGATGCTGAGGGGTGGGATGCCCAGGAAGACCCTAGGTGGGATGCCCGTGAGCGGCATGCCGGTGATGATGATCGTCTCTTAGAAGACGACTAGACCGATCTAGATGATATTTTAGATGAGAAGTTAAAAGAGCAACAGAAGGCTTATCTAGATCGATCAATTTTAGAAGAAGAAAAGAAGATTGATCAAGATCGTTTCGATCCAGTATCAGTAGAAGAGGCGACTGCTTATCAAAATGGTTTCCACGCGAGGCCTAATTTAGATCCTTTCGTAAGAGAACTAGATAAGACTTTTACGGCTTATCTAGATGTTCTCTTGCGATAACAAGAGAAGAAGGCTTAGTAGCAAGATCTTCTCAATTCAGAAGAAGAAGGAAGAGCTTATCTAAATCGTCTGGTAGATTAGAAGAAGAGAGGGCTTATCTATATCTAGCTCGTCAATTAGAAGGAGAAGAGAAGACTTATGTAGATTGTCTCTTAAGAGAACAAGAGGCGCGTTATAAGGCTTATCTCAATTTTATCTTAAAAAAATTGGAAGAAGACGACCAGACTGATCGAAATCGTCTCGAGTTAGAACTAAAAGAAAAGGCAAGGGCTCATTTAAATTTTAAAAATTAGAAGAAGAAGGCCATACTGATCAGGATCGTCTCGATTCAGAAGAAGAAGAAGAAGCGAGAGCTTGTCTAAATCGTCTCGTAGACGAATTAGAAGAAGAGAAGATCTCTTCCGAAGAAAAAGAGAAGACCTGATCAAGATCGTCTTGATTCAGAAAAAGATGACCAGACTTATCAAGAGCGTCTCGATT